TTTAAGAAATCTAATTTCAAGACTTATAATCTTTATACAAAATTTAATAGAGATTCGGGTTTTATAAGTTATTTGGAAGAACCAGATTTTCGTCGAGCCGTAATCAAAGGATCTATGCGCATTCAAAGGCGTAAAATGGTTATTTGGGGACCGTCTCAAGGAAATCCCCATTCCCCTCTTTTTTTGGAAAAAATGGAAGATTTTCCTTTTCCTATATCCGACCTAATGAAGCTTTTTTTTAATATTAGAGATTGGTTGGGTAAAAAGTCAGAATTTGAAATTTTAGATCAACAATTCCAAATAAAAAAAAACAACCAGGAAGACGCAATGGAATTCTGGGAAAACATTCCATATGCACAAAAAACAAGAAGTATTCTGTTACTAGCACAATCAATTTTTAGAAGGTATATTAAATTACCCTTATTGATAATAGCTAAGAATATTGGCCGTATTTTATTACGGCAATCTCCGGAATGGTATGAGGATTTCCAAGATTGGAATAGAGAAATTTATTTAAAGTGCAGCTATAATGGTCTTCAATTCTCCAAAACAGAATTTCCTAAAAATTGGTTAATAGAAGGTTTTCAGATCAAAATCTTATATCCTTTTCATTTGAAACCGTGGCACGGATCTAAGCTACGACTCTCTGATAGAGATCGAAAGCAACAAGATGATTTTGATTCTTGTTTTTTAACAGTTTTGGGAATGGAAACAGAATATCCTTTTGGTCCTCCTCGAAAAACACCTTCCTTTTTTGAACCCGTTTTTAAAGATATAGACTACAAAGTCGAAATAAGAAATTTTAATTTTAGAGTTCAAAGAGTTTTAAAAAAAATAACAAAGCAACAAGAAAAAGCATTTTTCTTTTTAAAACAAATACTTTTAAAAGGAAAGAACATTCCATTATTTATACCGAGAGAAATATATGAATCAAGTGAAACTCAAACAGAAAAGGATTCGATAATCAGCACTCAGATAATTCATGAATCATTTAGTCAAAATAAATCTAGAGATTATTCACAGGCAAAAGAAGAGATTAAACATAGAATTGATAGAAGAAACACAATCAGAAATCAAATAGAAATAATGAAAAAAAATAAAAAGACTAATCGAGAATCACCCCCAAAAATTTGGAAAATATTAAAAAGAAAAAATATTGAATTAATATTTCAATTTTGCATTGAAAAAATATACGTAGATATCTTTTTATGTATAATTAATATGCGCAGAATTTCTCTACAACTTTTTATGGAATCAACAAAAAAAATTCTTGAAAAATACATTGACAATAATGAAATAAATAAAGATAAAGAAAGAATTAATAAAAAAAAACAAAATAAAATTGACTTCATTTCGCCTATGACTATAAAAAAGGCTTTTGATAATCTTAGAAATAGTAAGCAGAAGCCACATATTTTTTTTGATTTATCTTACTTGTCACAAAAATATGTATTTTTTAAATTATCACAAACCCAAGTTATTAACTTCAATAAGTTAAGATCTATTCTTCAATATAATGGACCATCTTTTTTTCTTAAGAATGAAATAAAGGATTTTTTTGGAACACAAGGAATATTTGATTCCAAAGTAAGACATAACAAACTTTCAAATTATGAAAAGAATCCATGGAAAAACTGGTTAAGAAGTCATTATCAATATGATTTATCTCAGATTACATGGTCTACATTAGTCCCACAAAAATGGCGAAATCAAATAAATCAATGCCATAGGTCTCAAATGTCTCAAAATGATGATTTAAAGAAAAGGTATTCCTATGAAAAAGACCCATTATTGGATTACAAAAAAAAACAAAATTTGAAAGTATATTTATTACCAAATAAAGAGGAGAATTTTCAAAAAAACTATAGATATGATCTTTTCTCATATAAATATATGAATTCTGAAACTAAGAATAAGTCTGATATTTATAGATCATCATTAGAAACAATAAAGAAGCAAGAAAATTCCACCAAAAATAAAGAAACTTTTTTTAACATACTCAATAATATTCCTATCAAGAATTATCTAGAAAAAAGTGATATTATATATATGGAAAAAAATACAGATAGAAAATATTTGGGTTGGAAATTTAATACAAATATTCAGGTTGAACCTAATAAGGACCAAATAACGGAGAATTCTCATAATAATGGTCTTTTTTATCTTCCAATTAAATCAAATTCCGAAATCAATTATAAAAAGGTCTTTTTTGATTGGATGGGGGTGTCTTTTGATTGGATGGGAATGAATGAAAAATTCTTAATCTTAAATCACCTCATATCGAATCCGAAAGTTTTTTTATTTCCAGAGTTTTTAATACTTTATCATAAATATAAAGAGAAACCTTGGTTTATCCCAAGCAACTTACTTCTTTTTAATTTGAATATCAATCCAAATTTTAGTGAAAATCCAAATATCAAAGGAAAACAAGAGGCGAATGAATATTTTTTAAATTTTAGACCATCAAATTCAAAACAATATTTTGAATTAAAGAATCAAAACAATATTGAAGAATATTTTTTAGAATCGATCGAAAAACTCAAAGTATTGCTTAAAGGAGATTTTCCTTTTCAATTAAGATGGACTGGACGTTTGAATCAATTGAATCAAAAAATGATGAATAATATCCAGATATATGGTCTCCTGCTTAGCCTCATAAATGTAAGAAAAATTACTATATCCTATATTCAAAGGAAAGAAATGAATCTGGATATAATGAGAAGGCGTTTAAATCTTACACAATTAACGAAAAAGGGAATATTAATTATGGAACCTACCCGTCTATCTGTAAAAAATGACGGACAGTTTTTTATGTATCAAATCATAGGTATTTCATTGGTTCATAAAAGTAAGCACCAAAGTAATCAAAGATACCGAAACCCCAAAAATGTTGCTAAGAATAATTTTGATGAATCCATTCCAAGACATAAAAGGAAAACTCTAAATAAAGACAAAAATAATTATGATTTGCTTGTTCCTGAAAAAATTTTATCATCTAGACGTCGTAGAGAATTGCGAATTCTAATTTCTTTCAATTTGAATTTAAAGAATCAGAATGGTGCGCATAGAAATAAAACATTTTCCAAGGAGAACAAGATAAAAAATTGGAGTCAATTTTTGGATGAAAGTAAAAATTTCGACCGAAAAAAAAATGAATTAATTAAATTCAAGTTATTTTTTTGGCCTAATTATCGATTAGAAGATTTAGCTTGTATGAATCGCTATTGGTTTGATACCAATAATGGGAGCCGCTTGAGTATGTTAAGGATATATATGTACCCCTGATTTAAATTTTTGAGTTTTCTATATATTATGTTGTTCTATCAATCAGATTTTTCATTTTTGTTTTTCTGTCCGTGATCTGTAAATATCCATGTTATATGCAAACAACCCGATGCTCATATGCGCTGTCTTACATCCCCCTCTAGGATAAGTAAATGGCGTAAAAATAAAAGCTATAAATTAATCAACAGAATCTTCGTACTAAACGATTTGGTATCCTCTTTTTGTATGACTATACAAATGAACTCCAAAAAAGGATTCATTAATGTTCATTGAAAAAAACAGGAATCTATAAAAAATTTTTGATTATTGTGTATACTACATTAAAATTTCTTACATTATTATTACTATTATTACTGATCCAATAAAATAACTATCTGTAAAAAGGGGAGTGTGAAATTCTTTTATGGTAAAAAATTCATTTATTTCAATTATTTTGCAAGAACAAGAAGAAAACAAAGAAAATAGCGGATCCGTTGAATTTCAAGTAGTAAGTTTCACCAACAAGATACGGAGACTTACCTCACATTTGGAATTACACAAAAAAGACTATTTATCTCAGAGAGGTCTGCGGAAAATTCTGGGAAAACGTCAACGGCTGCTGGCTTATTTGTCAAAAAAAAACAGAGCACGTTATAAAGAATTAATAGGACAGTTGGATATTCGAGAGAGAAAAACTCGTTAATTTGAAGAGTTAGTTTGAATTATTCGCTTAAAGTTTGATGAATTTCTTTTCGCTTTCAGCAATTCATGGAAGAATGAATCAGGAAAAACCTATGACTGTACCAGCTACAAGAAAAGACCTCATGATAGTCAATATGGGACCTCACCACCCATCAATGCATGGTGTTCTTCGACTCATTGTTACTCTAGATGGTGAAGATGTTATTGACTGTGAACCAATATTGGGTTATTTACACAGAGGTATGGAAAAAATTGCGGAAAATCGAACAATTATACAATATTTGCCTTATGTAACACGTTGGGATTATTTAGCTACTATGTTCACAGAAGCAATAACTGTAAATGCACCAGAGCAATTAGGGAATATTCAAGTCCCTAAAAGGGCCAGTTATATCAGAGTCATTATGTTGGAGTTAAGTCGTATAGCTTCACATTTGTTATGGCTTGGCCCTTTTATGGCAGATATTGGGGCACAGACTCCTTTCTTCTATATTTTTCGAGAAAGAGAATTGATATATGACCTATTCGAAGCTGCCACCGGTATGCGAATGATGCACAATTTTTTTCGTATTGGAGGAGTCGCTGCTGATTTACCTCATGGCTGGATAGATAAATGTTTGGATTTTTGCGATTACTTTTTAACAGGAATTGCCGAATATCAAAAGCTTATTACACGGAATCCCATTTTTTTAGAACGAGTTGAAGGAGTAGGCATTATTGGTGGAGAGGAAGCAATAAATTGGGGTTTGTCGGGACCTATGCTACGAGCTTCCGGAATACAATGGGATCTTCGTAAAGTTGATCATTATGAGTGTTACGACGAATTTGATTGGGAAGTCCAATGGCAAAAAGAGGGGGATTCATTAGCTCGTTATTTAGTACGAATCAGTGAAATGACGGAATCCATAAAAATTATTCAACAGGCGCTAGAAGGAATTCCGGGAGGGCCCTATGAAAATTTAGAAATACGCCGTTTTGATAGAGCAAAAGATACTGTATGGAATGACTTTGATTATCGATTCATTAGTAAAAAA